AGTACCCGCGGAGGCCCAAGAAACCACCCGACCTCGTACATCTGTAACAGTTACAATGGTATTGTTGAAACTCGCTTGAACATGAATAACTCCTTTTGGTATTCTACGTCCATTCTTACGTGAACCAATACGTCCATTCCTACGTGAACCAATTCTTGGTATAGCTTTTGTCATATTTTATCGTCTCATAAATATGAGTCAGAAATATACAGAAAGAAAAGATACGGAGATATCCATTTCATGTTAAAACAGATCTTTTATTCTTACATGGGTCCTCCCTTTTAGAAAAGAAAGTTCTTTTTTAGAAAGATTACCCTTGTCTCTGTTTATGTCTCGGATTGGAACAAATCACTATAATTCGTCCGCGCCTACGGATCAGGCGACATTTTTCACAAATTTTACGAACAGAAGTCCTTATTTTCATATTTCTTATTCCTTACCTTAATTCTGAATCTATTCTTTTGAAGAAAATAAGTTTCTTGAATATTTTTTTTTAACTTCGAATTGTGTCCCCATGAAAGGAATGTTTAAAAAAATCACCTAATCGTTCGAATCTTTGTTGCGAAGTCGATAAATTATACGTCCTCTGGTTGAATCATAACGACTTACTTCAATTTTTACTCTATCTCCTGGTAGTATCCGTATAAAACTGCGCCGGATCCTCCCTGAAGCATAACCTAGAATTAGATCTTCATTATCTAAGCGGACCCGGAACATACCGTTGGGAAGTGATTCAGTAATTAAACCTTCATGAATCAATTTTTGTTCTTTCATTCCAGGTAACCCCCTTGAAGTATCAACTAATGAAGGAAGAGGTATATAACTCACTTTTCCTCTCTATTTCATAAATAGGAAGTTAGAGATAAAATTAGGATACCAGAGGAGGAGGATCACCATATATAACACAAAATTTCTCCTCCAATTCTTTCTAGTCGAGCTTCTCGATCTGTCATTATACCTCGAGAAGTAGAAAGAATTACAATTCCCATTCCACCTAAAATCTTAGGAATTCGTTGATAGTTGGAATAAATTCGTAAACCGGGTCGGCTGATACACTTTAAAACGGTTCTATATATTCCTTTCCTAGTCTTTCTATGTCGCAGGGTTGAAACCAAGAAATATTTGTTATTTTCCGGATGTTTTCGAACATTTTCAATAAAACCTTCTCGTAGAAGTATTTTAACAATGTTTTCGGTGATATTAGTAGATGCTATTCGAACCGTTCCTTTTTTATTCATGTCAGCATTTCTTATAGAAGTTATTATATCGGCAATATTGTCCCTACTCATAACGAACTATAATTTTTTGTGCCTCCTAATTTTGATATAATCAACATGTTTCCTTTTTTCTTTTTTCTTTGTTTTTTTTTTTTTTTTTTTTTGAATTATTAAATTTGAAAAATAAAAAGTATATGCGTGAGACACAATCTATTAATTTGATCTATTTCAGATAGCCTACTATATCATAGTGTCATCTACTAGTATTTATAATACCTCGGGAGCTAATGAAACTATTTTTGTAAAATTCAACTGTCTCAATTCCCGAGCGATCGCACCAAAAACTCGAGTTCCTTTTGGATTTCCTTCTTGATCAATGACGACCGCTGCATTGTCATCATATCGTATTATCATACCGTTGTCACGTTTGAGTTCTTTACATGTACGTACAATTACAGCTCTAATGACTTCTGATCTTTCTAGAGGCATATTTGGCACTGCTTCTTTGATTACAGCAACAATAACGTCACCAATATGAGCATATCGGTGATTACCAGCTCCTATGATTCGAATACACATCAATTCTCGAGCTCCGCTGTTATCCGCTACATTCAAAAGGGTCTGAGGTTGAATCATATATTTTTTATTTGAATCTGTTATTTCAATGCAAAGGATGAAGGAAAAAAAGAAATATTGTCCGTCCAGAAAAAAAGAAACCTGCGGTTGTTTTTTCATCCTCAATATCCCTTTTGTTTAGTTCTACATCCCTATCGTGAAATAACAAATTGAGTTCGTATAGGCATTTTGCACGCAGCTATTGAAATAGCTGCTCTGGCTATAGTTTCTGATACTCCGCCCATTTCATAAAGTATTCGACCCGGTTTAACAACAGATACCCAATATTCGGGGGATCCCTTTCCCGAACCCATACGTGTTTCCGTAGGTCTTACTGTAACAGGTTTGTCGGGAAATATACGTACCCATATTTTTCCACCACGACGCGCATATCGTGTCATTGCTCTCCGCCCCGCTTCTATCTGTCTAGCTGTGATCCAAGCGGGTTCAAGCGCCTGAAGAGCGTATCCGCCGAAACAAATATGATTGCCTCGACAAGATATTCCCTTCATTCTTCCTCTATGTTGTTTACGAAATCTGGTTCTTTTGGGGTTATAGTTGATGGTTGTTTCTTAATTCCATCTCTATTGCAGAACCGGACATGAGAGTTTCTTCTCATCCAGCTCCTCGCGAATGAAACGATTCAATAATATTACAGATACACATGTATATGTATAATTATAATAATTATATTTATAATAATAAATTATTATAATAAATAATAAAATAATAAATAATAATAATAATAAATAATAATAAAATAATATAATTATTATAAATAAAAAGTAATAAAAAATATAAGTAATAATATAAGTAATTATAAGTAATAATATAAGTAATTATAAGTTATAAGTAATTATAAGATAAGTAATGAATGGCATTTATTGATATTTATTTATTGATATTAAATTTGTTACATATTTAATTATTTGTTACAAAGGAAGATGTATATACAAGATATACAGCCGGACGTGTATATTATTAGATATAGAAAATAGAAAATATGCTTCTTTTTTTAGAATATAACGTAGAATATAATGAATCCTTATTTTTACCTTACCTCTATCGAATCGTGCCAAAAACGGTAATCCAATAAATAAAGGTTTCGCGGGCGAATATTGACTCTTTCATTCGTAGGGTCAGTCAATTCATGACACCTCTCAGAATAAATCAATTTTTTCTTGGTTCGTTCCGCCATCCCACCCAATGAATTATTAGGATTCGTTTTCAATGGAATCCTATGCAGTCACAGGTTTCGTCGTTCCCATAGCTTCTCCATTAATGGTTAGGCCTGAACTCTGCAATGGAGCTTCCGGCAAAATTCGTTCTCGAGTCAATCTCCTCAGTTTTTATTAACCCGAGGCTCTTTATTCTTTATTATTTTTTTTTTTTTATTATTTTATTTTTTTATATATTTATATCAGTATTGATTATATCAGTATTAATGCTTTATCACACTGCCTTTTATTTTATGAGTTGATTCATAGACCATACATATTGGAATCATATATCATTGATATTTTTGTTCTCTCTTTCTATCATCCTTCCATTTATCCACATCCCTTTATTTTTGCTTCACAGCCCATAATCAGATTTCTTTTTTATGGAAAAAATTTCAGTTGCTACAACTATATGATCGATCCACCCATATAGTGACTGTTTCTTGGGATCTTGACAATACGAAGCAATAAGTTGGTTATTAATTTATATGGTTACTAAGTTCATAGTAGGGGTTAGTCTATTTTTTTTTTTGAATCTCAACCCTAAACTCTAAAGAAAAAACTAACGAGTCACACACTAAGCATAGCAATTATACTAAATAGTCAATCGAATTTTTATTCAACCTTATAGAATTAGAATTGTTCATTTTTGTTTGATTTAACAGAAAAAGAATGAAAGAGTTTGTAATTTTTTGTTTTATCACTAGCACTAGATAGAATGGCAAGACAAATGAAGGTCTATTATTTCTCGTTTACAAATATCCAAATTTTGATGCCTAATACTCCATAAATAGTTCGAATTGTATAGGAGCAATGATCAATTTTAGCGCGAATTGTTTGTAGGGGAACCCTACCTTCTCTGATCCATTCGACACGTGCAATTTCTTTTCCGTCGATACGCCCTGCGATTTGTACTTGAATTCCTTTTGTATCTGTTTGTTCAGTTAATTCAATAGCTTTTTTCATTGACTTTCGAAACGAAACTCTATTTTTTAACTGTAAAGCTATATATTCTGCAAGAATATTTGGTTGTCCATAAGGTTTTTCAATTCTTGTGATAGCAATGTTGAGTCTCCGGTTCACAGAATGAAGTTCCTTTTGTACATTCATCTGTAATTCTTCTATTCCTCGTGTTTGGCCCTCTATTAATAAATTTGGGAATCCAATATGGATTATGACCTGGATCAAATCGATTCTTTTTTGAATTCCTATACGTGCGATTCCTTCGAAACCCGAGGATATTCTCCTATTTTTTTGTACATAGTTCTTGATACAATTCCGTATTTTTTCATCTTCCTGTAAACCCACGGAATAATTTTTTGTTTGTGCGAACCAAAAGGAACGATGACTTTGGGTTGTACCAAGTCTGAAACCGAGTGGATTTATTTTTTGTCCCATATTTTTCTATTATGTTCTCTTTCCATTCATATTTTTAATATGAATCTAAATCTTAGATTGATTGATCTAAAAATGATTTAGATTTTTCCTTTAATACAATTGTTATATGACAAGTGGGTTTTTTTATCGGATAACTACGTCCCCGAGCCCGAGGTCTTAACTTTTTCACAATAGCACTCCTATTGACTTCGGCTTTACTAATGAATGAATCAGCTTCGTTCAAACCCATATTATGATTAGCGTTTGCTGCTGCAGAATAAACCAATTGTAAAATTGGATAAGATGCTCGATAAGGCATGAGTTCCAGTATCATAAGTGTTTCCTCATAGGAACGTCCGCGAATCTGATCAATTACTCTTTGCGCTTTTAAAACAGACATACATATATGTTGAGCTAAAACTTTTATTTCTCTATTTTCTTCTCTACCTGAACTCCAGCTCCAGTTCTTTATCATAAGGTCATCTCCCACCAATGAATGATAAGATAAGTAAGTACCTTTTTTAGTATTTTATTTTACTTTTATTTATTTATATTATATTAATAATATTTC